TGAATTTCGTTTGATTAAGACGAAGTTCCGAAAAAACCTCCGCTTTCTTTGAAATATCATGAACAGTTCCTGTAGGTCGAGCTCCCCTTTCAAGGAAATATAGAATAGCAGGAACATTTGAATAAGTTTGATTCTTTATCGGATCATAAAAACCCACTTTTCGAAGATCTCTTCCTTCTCTTCGGGATCGAGCATCAATTGCAACGATTCGATAGACGGCCTATTGGGATAGATGTAGGTGACCAATACCCCCCCTAGAAACGTATAAGAAGTTTTCTCCTCGTACGGCTCGAGAAAAAATGATTCAAAGTTATGTCGATGTATAGAATTCCAACGGCAAATAGATCTATAAAATCATCAATTTCATTAGACTATAATTTAAATCCTTTTTTGTTTGTTCTTCTTTACCCCCCCCCAAAAAAAAAATAATAATAAAATCATTCGTACTCATAACTCAAGTTAGCTAACTCTCAAATAACTCAAGGGATAACCCCTAGGCATTTCATTTATTGAGCGGTCTTTAACCCCCTTTTGTTTGTCTCGTTTTAAATCTATTGTATTCATGGTTCTGATCCTAATTTTTGAGACAATTGAAAACGGCGTTTCCTTGTTCCGGGATCCTTTATTTCTATTTTAAATCATTGGGTTTAGACATTACTTCGATGATCCTTAATCCTTTCAAAATGGCAGCAACATACCCTTTTTTGTGATTTATTTTATCAAAGAATCATACTAACAGTTGATTCCCGCACGATACGCTTCTGCTCGAAAGTGTTCTACTTCAACAAATTTTATTTTTCTTTTGGATTTTAAACTTGCTTGAATCGTATCCTTTCGATTTCTATATCGAAGATATACTTACAAAGTATTTCCAATTTATTGATTGGGACTAACCCCTAGATCTTTGCCCCTGAGAAATGAATCAATACTTTCTACTCGAGCTCCATCATGTTCTATTTACATTACAACCCAACAAAAAGAGGGGTTCTAGTGGAGCAGAACAAACGATGTCGAGCCAAGAGCACCTTCATTCCTATATAACTAAAATAGAATATTATTATTTTAATAAAAAAAAATGGTGGGTGTAAAAATCCACAACCGATCATGTCCTTCAAGTCGCACGTTGCTTTCTACCACATCGTTTCAAACGAAGTTTTACCATAACATTCCTCTAGTTTGGAGCCGGTATTATGTAATTGATTCAATTATGGAACCATGAATAGTCATTGTTTTAGTCGGTACATAGTATATTTGTTTCTTTTTTTTTTTTTTATGGATGTGTAGATATTTTTCTAAAGACGGCTCATCAAGAATTCAACTTAACCTCGTATTGTATGAATGCAAGATTTTTTTATTATATTTTCTTATATCTATAATCTATATAGATTATATACCTATAAAATGATTTATATTTTGATATCTTTTATATCTATAAAATTAAAAAAATATATATATATATTCTAATATCTAAAGTTTTTCTATTATATATTAAGATAATAAAAGAATATCTAAATTATATATATAATATTAATATATATATTATTTTTTTTTATAATCTTAAATTCATTTTTAAATTAAAAAATAGAATATGAATATATATATATAAATAAAAATATAAAAAAATTGAATTATATAATTAAAATTATATAATTAGTAAAAGTATATAAAAAAAAAAAGAAAAAGATCCTCTTTTTTACGGAATGCTAAACTATCTTGTCTAGGTACAAAGGCAAAGGGTTCGTTGTTCTTTTTTTTAGTTTCCCCTAACTTAGTCTTAAGAGAATTAATCCCATTAAGTGAATTCCATTAATATCACGAAAACCTTTTATAATAAAACAATCCACAGAGAATTAATCATAATAATTAGTTAGGCTACCTCATTTAAGGGATAGGGAATAATAGATAGGGCCTCCAGAGACTTTTCGTTCGGATTTCGATCTAGAATGCATCATTTGAAAAATTCAAATGGATATGATGAGACCGAAGGTTTTGCTAAGTAATGAACCTTCAATATGAAGGGCTCAGGCATAGAATGAAAGGTCCCTACGACTTTTTACTTTTTTTGAATTTTAATTCAAACTTTTGTATTTGTAATAAGGATCTATGTTCCCTGATTAAAAAATAGAGTCAAGTACGTCTACATGTGATTTGCCCTTGATTGCGCTTGTAAAAAAGATATGATTCAGAGAAGAATGATTTAAAATCAGAAACAATAATAGAATTTTATTCTATCCATTTTTAAACTCTTAAACATAAGATTCGAAAAAAAAAGCAATCTTTATTCTGATGAAATTGGTATGCTCTGGGACGGAAGGATTCGAACCTCCGAATAGCGGGACCAAAACCCGTTGCCTTACCGCTTGGCTACGCCCCATTTATATTTCTAGTCAACACTAATAAACACTAATATTTTTATTAGTCATTCGTCAATTCCAGTTCAAATGTTTAGGGAATAGATTAGATTGTTGCTAGGATTTTGACACGCGTAGGCATAGAATTAAACTGAATTTATTGATCATTACATATAATTCAATTAAGATATTTATGAAAGTATGATTTCTTCTATTCTCTTTTGAGACTTGAAGTATTCTTGATTGGGTGAGTTAAAAGAAAAAGAAGGATTTTTGGGGTCTACCCTATTTTACTTTTACTTTATTCTTTTTTCCCTTATATCAAATACGATATCAATAACTCAATCAAAATTCAATTATCTCCATCCAAGAACAAAATGTTTGTTATGCTTAATATCTTTAGTTTGATCTGTATCTGTCTTAATTCTGCCCTTTATTCGAGTCATTTTTTCTTCGCCAAATTGCCCGAAGCCTATGCTTTTTTGAACCCAATCGTAGATTTTATGCCAGTCATACCTCTCCTCTTTTTTCTCTTAGCCTTTGTTTGGCAAGCCGCTGTAAGTTTTCGATGAAATATTTAATACTGTCTTAGAAAAATTCATGATTTCCTCAAGAAAAAAATTCTAGCAATTGATAAGATTAGAAAAATCTTAGATTATGAACCCTCAATTAAAACATTGAGGGTAAAGGTATAGGATAGTCGTGAAAAATCTGTATCACTTCGTTCTAACCCTTTACTTTTTCCAGCGAAAAGCACTATTTATTAGGGTCCCCCAGAATATCTAATTGATTATGGGTATGAAAGAAAATTTTGCCAATGAAAGACTCTTAATTACAAATGAGTTTTTGAAAATTTTTTTCCACTTCTAGAAACTACTGCTCATGTCTTGGTGTCAAAATAGGAGTCAAAATAAAATAGGATATGTGATATAAAAATGGAGAATCTATTCTCTTTTTCCCCAAAAATGATCTTGGAGATTGTGTAATGCTTACTCTCAAACTCTTCGTTTACACAGTAGTGATATTCTTTGTTTCTCTCTTCATCTTCGGATTCCTATCTAATGATCCGGGACGTAATCCTGGGCGTGAAGAATAAAAAATAAAATAAAGGCATTTTCCTTACTTGATTTTAAAATTTTCTTCGGATTTTATCTATTCCCCGCCCTTAACTATGAAAAAAGAAAAGGGGTTCAAAAATTCGAAAGATACATACATAAAATATCAATTCATCAATGGAAACGGAAAGAGAGGGATTCGAACCCTCGGTACGAATAACTCGTACAACGGATTAGCAATCCGCCGCTTTAGTCCACTCAGCCATCTCTCCCATACATAAAGTAAAGATTGAAAAAGTCTTTATCTTTCTTTATTATTTTTTATCTCTTTTTTTATTTTATTATATAATATAGATATATACAACTTTTATCGGCAATTCCATTTCCATTCAGATTCAGGTATGGTGGCCCGGATAGGTCTATGACCTATCCGGGCCCTTTTTTCTTGAGTTATATTATATAGGTCTAAAAAATTTGAGCTGATCATAACAAAATGGTTATTAATTAAGTTATGGTCCATTAACTTATGAATTATGAAAAATACAAAAACAATTAAAGCTATAACTATAGCAATAATACTACAAAAGGCAGTGACCACCACTAAAATTATAAAAAAACCGCCCAAGAATAAAATAAGAAACCCTCCCGTTTTAATAAAAATAATTAAGACCTTCAATTTCAAAACTATATAAAGTATCCGCCGTTGGTTCTTTATTAATAAGATATAAGATAGTAAAAAAATAGTAAAAGTTAAGAAATAAACTTTATTTGAACACTTGAGTCCAAAAAAAAGACTGCAATTTTATTTTTTATTCGAGTCGGTTTTCCCGAATTTTAGAAAAAAATTCGACATACATATACATAGGAAATACACCCCAAAAAAATTAAAACTCTCTTTTTTTTTTGAGAAAATCCTTTCTTTTCTTTCAAGCAAAGACAGGGGGAAGTTAAAAAAAGGAACAATAGATTCTTGCACAATTAGTTTTTATATTATGTCTTAAGTGGTTTTGACGAGACGTATCTGTAAAAACTCAAAATTCTACAGCAAAAAATAGAACTTGTTATTTAGTTATTTAAACGAGGCCTCTTTTCCTAACCTCATTAAATCCCCCCAAAAAACTCTAATTTTGTTGATTCTTTTCTAATTCTATCTTATCTTGATCGTGCCCAATTCTTTTGTTCGACAAAAGGTCGAGTTATATACAATAATCACATTGTAGCGGGTATAGTTTAGTGGTAAAAGTGTGATTCGTTCTATTAACCCCCTAATAGTTAAGGGTTCCTTCGGTTTGATTTGATTCAAATTCCGATGAAAAACTTTATTTCTTATCTTAAAAGGATTTAATCCTTTACCTCTCAATGATTGATTCGAGGAAGAATACACATTCTCGTGATTTGTATGAAATTTGGAAATTGGATTATGAAATTACGAAACAAAATTTTTATGAATTGGATCAATATTTCCAATTGAATGAGTGTGAGTAAAGGATCCATGGATGAAGATAGAAAAGTGGATTTCTAATCGTAACTAAATCTTCAATTCTAAGTTTGTTTGTAGAGGGACGATTGAAGCAAACTAGCTAGTCAAGGATGT